TACTTTTTCACCCGATTGATAAATGATAAAAAAAGAAATTTCTAGACTCTTCTAATTTCTATGTATACTAAATTACATTACAGTATTCTATTTCTTTCTTTTTTCATTTTCTTTAGTGTTTTCTTTGTCCGTTCTATCTCCCCTTCCTTAAGAGAAATCGAAGACTCCTGTGAAAAAGAAAAAATAGGAACTTCGCCCCTTTTCTTTTTCTTAACAAAAAAAACAAAAGAACTAGGAGACTGTAAAAGAGAGTCTCCCCTTCGCATCCATTCTCTGCCTCACTGGCAGAACCAAAATATCGGATACAAAATTTTTGTTACATGAATCCATGATCTTATAGATACACATTTAAATAGACTTAATATCACTAGAAAGTAATATTGATCTGTAATCAAAGAGAGCTAGTAGCAGTGGCTCTTATGTTCTGTTGTGGCTTTAAAGAAAGCATTCTCTTTTTAGGAACGGAATAATAATTTCTTCCTACTTTCCTACTCCATCTATATACATAAAATATAGGAATAAGAAGATTGAATGGGAAATATCCATAAATTCTTGCGGAGTCAAAGAAATGAAATACAAAAAGGATCAACGGTTCCAATTTAATCTCTATCGAATTTTTATATCAGAATAGCTGGTATAGTCATGATTCAACGGGTCAGGTCCACTTACTTTTTCTTATTTTCCTTTCTACTCTTTCCCGCGGATTTGATTGATACACTGCAAAAGAGGACTATGTAGTTTGTTCATTCAAGAGGTAACTTCTCATTATTCATAATAATTCAAATTGATTGAACAAGTGTTTAACTTGCTAATTATTATACGCCAATTCTAACTCAGTATCAGTATAATAATAATGTAATGGAGTAATGTATTGTGTCCTTAGTGACTTTTTACTAGAAATATTTTTTTCTATTTGAGGGGAGAATAGAAATACTACGGCTGTAATTTTATGAAAAATCCAAAGCCCCTTATCGGATTTGAACCGATGACTTACGCCTTACCATGGCGTTACTCTACCACTGAGTTAAAGGGGCTTATTTCATTGAATTCCTGAATAGATCGCTATGTCGATAATATATTTCTATGTACATATTATAACAATACATATTACATATCATATACAGAAGATATATATATATACAGAATACAGAAGTACAGACAGCGGCAGTAGACTCTTGGTTGCTAGTGTCTTATTCTTGAATAATAGTCTTGAATAAGAAAATCTTGAATCTACTAAAATCGATTTACCTAGCAAATCTGGGATAAAATCCAATATACTGTTTCAAGACCAAAGCGCATTACTTTATTTTTATTGACTGAATCGAGACTAAAAATAAAGTTCACTTGCATCTACACCGACCTAAATTTAATGATATTTAATCAAATCCTAGAATGAAGAGATTATACTTGTACTGTCCCCCGAACTCAAAAATTTTGATAATTTCTTAATCATGCTTATTAATCATGCTTACTAAATATAGCGTTTGTGAATGTCCTTGAGATAAAAATATCTCATCTTAACATTGAATGAATCAATGAATGAAAGCGAAGTAAATAGAACTTAACCTCTCGTTGTACCAAGGACTCCCAAAAAAACCTTCCTTTGGTTTTTTTCTATTTCTATTAGACGAAAAGGTATATCTTTTTATATAGAATAGAGTGGAGAATTTTGATTCTAATGAATGATTCAGGAATATGAATCACAAACCAAAAAATTCTCTACAATTAGGAAAGTAGGAAAGGTGAAAAATCCCTTGTATTTAATCATAACATTCCATTATTATTTAATTTAATCATAACATTCCACTATATTGACAAAAAAAAAAATATTTATACTATGATCATAGTATGATAGCGGTTATGCAAGTAGCCCCCATCGTCTAGTGGTTCAGGACATCTCTCTTTCAAGGAGGCAGCGGGGATTCGACTTCCCCTGGGGGTAGGGTATACTACGAAAGGAAGTTGATCACGGATTATTACCAATAAGCCTAAAAGTGATTCTTTGTGGGTCGATGCCCGAGCGGTTAATGGGGACGGACTGTAAATTCGTTGGCAATATGTCTACGCTGGTTCAAATCCAGCTCGGCCCAATAATTCGACAATCTACCATGAGAGGGTATAACCCCCCCTTACACAAAAATACTCGATACGGAGATAAAAAAGAATAAAAATTTCCGCTAGATCGCCTATTTATTTCCCGGGGATTGTAGTTCAATTGGTCAGAGCACCGCCCTGTCAAGGCGGAAGCTGCGGGTTCGAGCCCCGTCAGTCCCGTCAGATCGACTAAATACATTAATCAACTCTTTCAAAACAATGAACGGGAAGCGGGTTGGATAATTTCATTCCCAAAACAAGGAGGGATGCCTCTTTGTTTTCTTCCCTTTTCGTACAAGAAAAGAATTTGTTGGCGGGTTAGTCCAATTAGTGCTAGCACTGCAGTAAGCATTTCAAGAAAGACGAGAGATATTTTATCGACTGTTCCAGATCCACGGAATGCAGCAGAGTACTCTATTTTTTTGAAGGGGACAGACAGACACAAAACAAACGGAATTCCCAATAACAATAAAAAGAGATGTCAAAAAATGGATTTCTTTCAAATTGCACACTGAGTTTTTGATATAGATTCCCAGTGTTAATAATCTACGGAAGTGGTTTTTTCTTAGTTGAGGTTGGAACTGCGTGAATAATGGAATTGGAAAGGTGATAATATCATACTTCATCAGATAATTATACACGGGAAATGTAAGGTAATACAAAAAAAAAAAAGAACAGAAATAAATATTAAATATAATAATAATAAATTAATAATAAATTAATAAATAAAGGGCTTTTTTTTTTTGATCGGGAATCCAAGTTGGGATTCGGTATGATTAAACGAACTTCCTATGTTATACTATTCCATTTTTGACGACGAATTGATTTAAGAATTCAGCTATTGTTATTCATAATATTGATCCGATTCAAAACCATCGAGAGGTAATTCATCCATTGAATTGAAAGGAGAAGGACTTGTCATCTCTATGGGATTAAAATGGGATTAAATCCCGGGTTATTGTGAAATTTGATTTTCGATTATGGAAGTAAATATTCTTGCATTTATTGCTACTGCACTATTCATTCTAGTTCCTACCGCCTTTTTACTTATCATTTATGTAAAAACAGTCAGTCAAAATAATTAATTAATTTGAATTAAACGGAGTAAACTTTTTTGAATTCAAGAATTCACGAAATAAACTGAAAAAAATTTCGCATCTTAAACCTTAAATGAAATAAGACGACTACAATTCCTAGTATCCCGTATATAAATCGTATAGTAGAAAGAAATAGATGAATCTTTCTACCATACGATCTACATAGTGGATAGCAATTCCACACATGGAATTGCTATATCACCCCAGTTTATTTATTTTGATATATTTTTTTGTTTTGATCAATCTGAAAGAATCATTTTCTTTTTATGTCTTAGGGTTCTAATGACTATATTTTTATATCATTTTAACTAGGAATCCAGGTATCTATTAAAAGAAAGGAATCCCATTAATGAAGTCAAAACGATAGGGGTGTATAGTAATAAAATCATTAGCAAACTTTCAATTGATTGAGTAGTTTCGCGAGCACTTCTCGGATTTTGAAAAGGAAGAGTAAGCCTCACTCATTTTTAACGGTACTGCCTCAACCGCGCTATGAAATGTGATTCGATAAAGCATAAATCTAATTTCTATCGAATTTCGATAAGATAATTAGATTTAGATTTAGATAAAGGTGCGTTAAATGTGCAATATGTGACTCACTTTACTCTTATCTCACTTTACTCTTATCTATAGTATCTTGTTCGATAATCACCAATTCTATACCATTTTTCATAGAAAATACATATGCACTTAACAAAATAAATGACAAACTAAATTCTTCTTTGAACAGTAATGGAACAATAAAGAGAGAAACAACTCAAGAAAAAAGAATAATAAAAAAAGAGGGGTCCGGTCGTCCTACGTATCCGTCTCTAAGCCTGCTAAGAGTTCGTTGATTGAAATTCGGAAGAATTTTGTTGGAAAAGGGTGCCTATCATAGAGATCCGTTTCAAAATACAAAGAAAGGAAGCAGTGAAATATCTCTTTGAGAGAAAGAGTATGATTCAGAGAAAACATTGCTTCATTCGAATATAATGGAATTGAAAATAAAAACGAAGATCCTTGGATTTTCTTTATAGTTCAAAACGCATTGCAGAACGATCTAGAAAACAATTAATAGAGCATGCATCATAATACCCTTATAGTCCACTTCTTCCCCACACTACAAGTGATAGGGAAAATGTAAAGACTACCATTAAACCAGCCCAAGCAAGACTTACTATATCCATGTGAATTATGCCCCCTTATCTCTATAACTATCAAAGAATTATTCTATTGTTACTCACTACTAATAGTATAGTCGAATCGATAGAACATAGTCAAAAAGGGGCATTCAGATCGAAAACTCTTGCTAAACCAATCAAATAAACCCACTCATTGTATAAAGGGATTCCTATATCATTTCGAATCCTGAAAGAGAAAACATAAGCAAAACAAAATACGTAGTAACCTCTCGAAGGGATGTTACTAATAGAACATGTAGTAATACTAAGGTCTATTTTTTTCTTAATCCTCAGAAGTAAAAAGAACAATAAATATCTAAATGTCTACTTAACCTCATTTGTACCTTTTACCGATACTCCAATTTAAATTCAAATTAACTTTTAATTATTCATCCAATTGAATATTGATTGGATACCCGAGCATTCCTAGATTCTTGTGAGTCCGCCATATATCGTGTATGTGTATAAAGGATCTTTCGTCCTTGCCACAAGTATTGGAATTGAATTCAATTTCCTATTCCTACCGGGGTGTCCAATCAAATTCAAGGTCCAGTCATCAAACACTCGATTAGTAGTCCAAAGATTAGTGAGTAGTAGTAGGGGGGGTCGGGAAGTCTCGCTAACCCCCTTAACCCCACGAATAACT